AGCGAATAAATCAGTACTGAAATTGTACTTAAAAATTTTGGGGTGCTGAAGTTGCTTTTTGGTATTGATTTTTTTTTCTTTTTTTTTTATTAATACTAAATTTTAAGCCATATTTGAGTGATTACTCGAATGTGCGAGAACCCGAGTTGGTAATCCCTTGGTTTCCTGGAAGTCTTGTGAAGTTAGGTTTATGTCTATCTAACATGGAAAGAATGCCTTGGGGGCTTGGCAAGAGGAACAAAGCATCTGCACAGTTAGTACAGCTTATAATAATGTCCCGGACCCATTAATTAATATGTTGTTGGGGAGGCGCATGGGGATGAATGATACTTGAATGAGAAGTCCAGCTACATGTTAAGCTGACCTTCATGCCTTGACGGCTATGGTGAGTCACAGCATACCGAAAAATAAAAGATACCAACTGCCCGAGACCACAGTTATGTTGGGCATGGGCTGATTAGACCCGTACCATCGAGATGTCTTATTTAAGGGGAACGTATGGACGATAAAACATTCTATGGCCCTGAGGTAAGAACCAGATGCCTGGTAAAGTTTCACATTAGTCACCCCCAAGTTAAAATGGGCCCGGAGCGAGAAGAGGGGCACTGGTGGGCGGGTTGTTGGTTTCACGGAGGATGGTAGATAAATAGACAAAATGGGGAGGGGGATAGTCGTATGGACGAGAAAGGTTTATGACTTAATGGTGTATGTAAGATAACGCAGATATGTCTAGGTACATTAATTATGTAGGTGATTGTAATAGGCATGGTTGGTTGGAGTAATGTTGATTAAGGTATTAATGTCTAGTATAATTAATATATAGTACATGCTTATATGCTAGGGGAAAATAATTTAATGTACGATATACATAAATGTATTATGTACTAGATAAATTTATGTACAGGAAGTAGTTTAAGTAGAATATCAGCTTTGGGTGTTGATGGTGGAGGGGTGATCCTTCCTTCCTGATATCCCGAGAAAAGGTTTGTTTTCATTACTGGTTTACAAGACCAGGGTAATTATTTATACTATCGGGACATTTAATCTAGGTCTAGGATGTTGTTTTCAATTATGCCTGCGATTGGCATGAAAATTACAATGATGGCGAAGTAGGCGATTGAAGCTGCTTGTCCGATTATAATAAAAGGGTACTCTACTGGCTGTCCTCCAATTCATGTGAGGATGAGGAGGTCGGCTACTAGGATTCAGTATATTGTTTGGGTGATTGGGCGGAAGGTAAGTGCTCGTTGTTTTGAGGTGTGGAGGAGTGGCATAAGTGCTAGGATTAGGATAGAGAGGATTAAGGCTAGCACACCACCTAGTTTGTTAGGGATGGATCGTAGGATGGCGTAGGCAAAAAGGAAATATCATTCTGGTTTAATGTGTGGTGGAGTGTTGAGTGGATTTGCAGGAGTATAATTATCAGGGTCTCCGAGAATATCTGGGAAAAATAGTACCAGAATTATGAAAGCTATTAAAAGAACGAGGACTCCTAAGAAGTCTTTGATTGTATAGTATGGGTGGAATGGGATTTTATCTGCATCTGAGTTAAGTCCAGTTGGATTATTGGATCCTGTTTCATGTAGGAATAATAGATGGACTAATACAAGGGCGGTAATAATGAATGGTAGGATGAAGTGGAAAGCAAAGAATCGTGTGAGGGTGGCTTTGTCCACTGAGAACCCCCCTCAGATTCATTCTACTAGAGTTGTGCCGATGTAGGGGATGGCTGATAGGAGATTTGTAATTACTGTGGCGCCTCAGAATGATATTTGTCCTCATGGTAGTACGTAGCCTATGAATGCTGTTGCTATTACAGCGAATAGTAAAATAATACCTATGTTTCATGTTTCAATTATATTGTATGAACCGTAGTAAATGCCTCGCCCTACATGAAGGAATAGGCAAATGAAGAATATTGAGGCTCCGTTGGCATGTATGTAGCGGATTAGTCAGCCGTAGTTTACGTCTCGACAAATGTGGGCCACAGATGAAAATGCTGTTGATGTGTCTGATGTGTAGTGTATTGCTAGGAATAATCCTGTAAGAATTTGGATGATTAGGCATAGGCCTAGGAGGGAGCCGAAGTTTCATCATGATGAGATATTTGATGGGGCGGGTAGGTCAATAAATGAGTGGTTAATGATTTTGATTAATGGGTGTTTTTTTCGGATAATTGTCATTAGGAGTTTCTATAGTTGAATAACAACGATGATTTTTCATGTCATTAGTCATAGTTAAAGTCTATGTAGGAATTATGACAGAATTAATTTATTTTTTAAGCTTAGCGGTTGCTTTAGGTTGTCTGGGTACTTCTTTGAAGCCCTCACCTATTTATGGGGGTTTATGTTTAGTTGTTAGTGGGTGCTCGGGTTGTCTGGCGGTGTTAGGGTTTGGGGGTTCGTTTTTAGGATTGATAGTATTTTTAATTTATTTAGGGGGTATGCTAGTTGTATTTGGTTATACTACTGCTATGTCTGCGGAGGATTACCCTGAGGCGTGAGTGTCTAGTTGATTGACTATTGGTATTTTGGTGATAAGTGTTTTCATGGAGGTGGGTATGTTATTTGTGACTAAATATTATGAGGGTTTAGATGTGGTATTGGAGTTTAATAGTATAGGAGGGTGGGCAGTTTATGATGGTGATGGGTTGGGGTTAATAGGCGAAGGGGGTGCTGGTGTAGCTGCTTTATATAGTTGTTCTGCATGGTTGATAATTGTCTCTGGTTGGACTTTATTTATGGGTGTGTTTATTATTATCGAAATCACCCGTGGGAACTAGGTGAGTAGGATAATTGGGACACAGATGAAGGTAATTAGGAAGGAAAGGAAGTATAACTTCACTAACCCTTTTTGGTTGCTTAGTGTAGAGGAGGTGAATGTGTGTAGGGTGGAAGTAATTTTTGGCACAGCTTTTTCTAATCAGATAAGATCTAGTAGGGTTAAGGCTGTTTTGAAGCTTGTGTTTAGTGTTTTTAGAGGTAGTAGTCGGTGAACAATTGTGGGGAAGTAACCTAGTGAGGTTGAGAATGAATTTGTAGGTGAGGGTTTTGTTGTTGTGAGGTTGTTGGTTAGGTTATTTAGTTCTAGAGCAATTGCAAACCCTGCGATTGTGACTATAAGGGCTGTGGTTTTTAGATATCAGGGTATGGTTATGACCTGAACAGTTGTTGGTGGGATATTGTATGAGATAAAGAATCCTGCTAGGATGCTTCCTAGTGCCAATCGTTTGATTGGGTTGATGAGTAGGGGGTTGTTTTCATTGATAATGATTGTAGGGGGAAAGCGGGGTTTAGTTATTAGTACGAAGTAAATAATTCGTATACTATAAACAGCTGTTATTGAGGTGGCTACTAGTGTGATTAATAGGGCTCAGGCGTTGGCATAGCAGGTGTTGGCTGCTTCGATGATTAAGTCTTTAGAGTAAAATCCTGTGAGGAATGGCATTCCTGTTAGGGCTAAACTGCCGATTGTGAGGCATGAGGAAGTAAATGGTATGGCTTTTGCTAAACCTCCTATTTTTCGGATGTCTTGCTCGTCGTTGAGGCTATGGATAATGGATCCTGAACACATGAATAGTATAGCTTTAAAGAATGCGTGGGTGCAGATGTGTAGGAAGGCCAGGTGGGGTTGGTTGATTCCTAGAGTTACTATTATAAGTCCTAGTTGGCTTGATGTTGAGAATGCTACGATTTTTTTGATGTCGTTTTGGGTTAGTGCACAGATTGCTGTGAATAGGGTGGTTATGGCCCCTAGGCATAGTATGGCTGTTAAGATAACATCATTATTGGAGATAAGTGGGTGGAATCGGATTAGTAGGAATACTCCTGCGACAACTATTGTACTTGAGTGGAGTAATGCTGAGACTGGGGTTGGGCCTTCTATGGCTGATGGTAGTCATGGGTGGAGGCCAAATTGAGCTGATTTTCCTGTAGCTGCGATGAGGAGGCCTGTTAGGGGAATGATGTTGGGGTTATCTGTAATGAAGATCTGTTGAAGTTCTCATGAGTTGATTTTTGTGCAGAATCAGGCTATTGCCAAGATAAAGCCGATATCGCCGATACGGTTGTACAGGATGGCTTGAAGAGCGGCTGTGTTTGCGTCAGCTCGCGCGTACCATCATCCGATTAGTAAGAATGATATGATACCTACGCCTTCTCAGCCGATGAAAAGTTGGAATAGGTTGTTGGCTGAGGTTAAAATAACTATAGTAATTAAAAATGTTAGAAGGTATTTGATGAATCGGTTAAGGTTTGGGTCTGAGTGTATATATCATGTGGAGAATTCTATGATTGATCAAGTGACGTATAGGGCTACGGGTAGGAAAACAATCGAGAAGAAATCAAATTTTAAGCTTAGCGAGAGTTTAATAGATCCGATAGTCATTCAGTGTCAGTTTGTGATTACTAGTTCTGCGCCGGAGTTAAAAAAGGAGGACAGTGGGATGAGGCTGATGAAGAATGCGTATTTGATGCATGAGGTTACGTAGTTGGGGAAGTCGATGTGTTTTGTAATGTTAGTAAATGAGATAACTATGGGGAATACTAGGAGTATGAAGATAAGGAAAATGGAGGATGTAATTGTGTTAATTACTTTCATTTGGAGTTGCACCAAGTTTTTGGTTCCTAAGACCAACGGATTACTTCTATCCTATAAAAGTAAGAAAGCCGTATGTTTAGGTACGGTGGCATGAGTTAGCAGCTCTTGCATACTTTCTTGGTTAATAAGGATTTTCATATCCTGTTTTCAGGTTCACAGTCTGATGTTTTATTAAACTATATTAACACAGTGTGGGCCCTATAATTAGCTTGGGGTTGATGGTGAGTAGTACGAGTGGAAGAATGTGGAGTGCTATAAGTGTTGACTCTCGTGTGTGTGAGGGTTGAAGATTGTTTATATGATTTACTAGTTTGCCTCGTTGTGTCGTAATAATTATGTACAATGAGTAGAGAGATGTAATGAGAATGTTAGCTCCTAATAGAATGATAGATGAATTTGATCAGGAGAATAGGGATGTTGTGATCATTAGTTCTCCAATTAAATTAATTGTTGGTGGTAGGGCAAGGTTGGCTAGGCTTGCTATGATTCATCATGTGGCTATTAGTGGGAAGATTATTTGTAGTCCTCGGGCCATGATTATTGTTCGGCTATGGATGCGTTCGTAATTTGTGTTTGCTAGGCAGAACAGTAAGGAGGATGTGAGACCGTGAGCAATTATTAGTGCTGTGGCCCCTATAAAGCTTCATGGGGTTTGGATTATAATGGCAGCAATAACGAGGGCTATATGGCTGACTGAGGAGTAGGCGATGAGTGATTTTAGATCTGTTTGTCGGAGGCAGATGGAGCTGGTTATAATTATCCCTCAAAGTGATAAGAGGATGAAGGGGTACGCTATATATTTGGTTACTGGGTCCAGGATTATGGATAACCGTATTATTCCATATCCTCCTAATTTAAGTAGGATTGCTGCCAGAATTATAGATCCTGCGATGGGGGCTTCTACATGGGCTTTGGGAAGTCATAAGTGCACTCCATATAAGGGCATTTTGATTATGAAAGCTGTGATGCAGGCTAGTCACAGGATATTGTTGGATCATGTTTGGTTTATTGGTGAAGAGTTTAGTGTTATTATGATGAAGTTTAGTGTTCCTGTGGAGTTTTGGATATAGATTAGGGCAATTAGTAGAGGGATGGACCCAACTAAGGTGTAGAATAGGAAGTAAATTCCTGCATTGAGTCGTTCTGTTTGGTTTCCCCACCGTGTAATGATGATAAGAGTGGGGATTAGGGTGGCCTCAAATAGAATGTAAAATATAATGAGTTCGTTGGCAGAGAATGTCATGATGAGGAGGATTTGAAGTGATACTAGCAAAGAGATATAAAGTTTTTTATTAAATTTGTGTTCGTTTTTGATGTGGTTTTGGCTGGCTAGAAGTATTAGTGGAAGCAACCAGGTTGTTAAGACTAGTAGCGGGGCAGATAGTGGGTCTGCTGAGAATATGGTGGAGAAGTTTGGGTTGTTTTCGTTGTTTTGTCATAGGAGGTTGATTGAAATGAGGTTAATTAGAAGGCTGTAAGTTGTTACGTTAATTCATACTTTTTTATTGTTTGATAATCATGTTAGAGGCAGTAATATTAACGAAGGAAAGATAATTTTTAACATTGTAGTAGATTTAGGTTTTGTACGAAGTCAGAGCCATAGGTGTTTGAGATTTTTGCTAATAGGGCTAGTCCTACGGCTGCTTCGCAGGCGGCAAATACTAAGATAACAATGGGGATAGGAAGTATGATTATTGAGTGTGTGTTTAGGGGTGTGATTGTTGCTAGAATAAATAGGGAGAGCATCATTCCTTCTAAGCAAAGGAGGGTGGATATTAGATGTGATCGGAATATGAGGGTGCCTAGGAAAGAGAAAGTAAAGGCTAGTGTGATATTAAGTGCGGCAGGTGTCATTATTTGGTAATTATGATATTATCATAATCTAATGAGTCGAAATCATTAATTTTAATTAAACTAATTACCAATTATTCAGTCCATTCTAGGCCTTTTTGTGATCACTCATACGCTAGGCCTAAGGCTAGGATTGTGATAAGGATAAATGCAATGATGGTTGGTATGTTTATGTTGGGGTATTGTATGACCCAGGGAAGAGGAAGTAGTAGTGCGATTTCAAGGTCAAATAGAAGGAAGGTAATTGCTACTAGAAAAAATTTTATTGAGAAAGGTAATCGGGCTGAGCTTATAGGATCAAATCCGCACTCATATGGGTTGGCTTTCTCTGTGTACATGTTTAGGTGAGGGAGTCAGAAGGCTACGGAAATTAGGATTGTGGCCAAGGTAACATTTACTAGTAGAATAAGTGCTATGTTTATTACTTTCTTCTAGGGTGGACTAGAGCTAACTGATTGGAAGTCAGATGTACTGGTTATACTAAGAAAGTATGATCCTCATCAATAAATGGATACATACAGGAATAATCAGACTACGTCAACGAAGTGTCAGTATCATGCTGCTGCTTCGAAGCCGAAGTGGTGTTTAGATGTGAAGTGGTATTTTAGTTGTCGGAGAAGGCAGATAATGAGGAAAGTTGATCCGATGATTACGTGGAGGCCATGAAATCCTGTTGCTATAAAGAATGTGGATCCATAGATTCCGTCTGAGATAGAAAATGATGTTTCAAAGTATTCTGAGGCTTGTAAGAATGTGAAATACACCCCTAATAGGATTGTAATTAATAGGGCTTGGTTTATATTATTACGTTTACCTTCCATTAGGCTATGATGGGCTCATGTGATGGATACCCCTGATGCTAGTAAGACTGATGTGTTTAAGAGTGGGACTTCCAGTGGATTTAGTGGTGTGATCCCTGTTGGTGGTCAGCAGCCTCCAAGGTCGTGTGTTGGGACCAGGCTTGAGTGGTAAAATGCTCAGAAGAAGCCGGCAAAGAAGAATACTTCAGAGATGATAAATAAAATTATTCCGTAGCGTAGTCCTTTCTGTACAACTGGGGTGTGATGGCCTTGATAAGTTCCTTCTCGGATAATATCACGTCATCATTGATATATAGTGAGTATATTACCTATGAGTCCAAGAGATAGAAGGGTTATTGAGTTGTAGTGAAATCATATTACTAGGCCTGAGGTTATTAGGAGGGCTGAGAAAGCTCCTGTTAAGGGTCATGGGCTTGGGTTTACTATGTGGAAAGCATGTGTTTGGTGGGTCATTAAGTATTGTCGTGTAGGTAAAGACTTACTAGTAAGGTGAATACGTAGGCTTGAATTAGAGCCACGGCGAATTCTAGGATAGTAAGGAGGGCTAGAATAATAAATGTAATTGCAGCTGTCGGTGGGCTAATGCTTGTGAGAACTAGTGTTGCGCCTCCAATCAGGTGAATTAGTAAGTGGCCTGCTGTGATGTTTGCTGTTAAACGGACTGCTAGGGCTATAGGTTGAATGAATAAGCTGATAGTTTCGATGATGATTAATATAGGAATTAGGGAGATAGGGGTGCCTTGTGGTAGGAAGTGGGCTAATGAGGCTTTTAGTTTGTGTCGGAAGCCTAGGATGACAGCTCCGGCTCATAGTGGGATTGCCATTCCCAAGTTCATTGATAGTTGAGTAGTTGGGGTGAATGTGTGTGGTAAAAGGCCTAGTAAATTGGTTGATCCAATAAATATGATTAGGGATACTAGTATAAGTGATCATGTGCGTCCTTTTGGTGAGTGAATCAGTATTATCTGTTTGATAATAAGTTTAATTAACCATTGCTGGAAAGAGTGGAAGCGGTTTGAGATGAGTCGTTTGGAAGAGGTTATAATTATTGATGGTAGTATGATGATTAGAACTACGATAGGTAGGCCTATTATTGTAGGGGTAATGAAAGAGGCGAATAGATTTTCGTTCATTTTGATTCTCAAGGATTTTCTGTTTTTGTAGATTTAATTGGTTTAATTGACAGGGTAAGTGGAAAATTATGTAGTGAAATTTTTAGTTGTATAAGGATGAACAGTGTGATTGTGGCAGATAGAACTGTAATAAATCATGTAGATGTGTCCAGTTGTGGCATTCACTACGGAGACTCAACATCTCTAACTTTAACTTAAAAGGTTAACGCTCTAAGCTTCGTAATGGTATTAAATTATTGATAAAGATCAGTCTTCGAAAATTTTCAGGGGGACTATTTCAAGTACAATAGGTATAAAGCTGTGGTTTGACCCACAGATTTCTGAGCATTGACCATAGAATAACCCAGGGCGGTTGGATGAGATGGTTGCTTGGTTGAGTCGCCCTGGAATAGCGTCTGTCTTAAGACCTAGGGATGGGACGGCTCATGAGTGTAGTACATCTTCTGACGAGATTAGCATTCGGATTGGCAGTTCTATAGGGAGAACTACTCGGTTATCTACTTCTAGGAGTCGCAGTTCTCCAGGTTTCAAATCAGCGGTGGGGATTATGTATGAATCGAAGCATAAATCTTCGTAGTCTGTATATTCATAGCTTCAGTATCACTGGTGGCCTATTGTTTTTACTGTAAGAGCTGGGTTGTTAATTTCGTCTATTATATACAGAATTCGTAATGAAGGTAGAGCAATTAGGATTAGAATTACAGCTGGTAAGATAGTTCAGATGGTTTCTACTTCTTGGGCATCTATAGTACTAGTATGTGTTAATTTTGTTGTTAGTATGAGGGTGATAATATATAGTACTAGAGAGCTAATGAGGAAAACAATTATGAGTGTGTGGTCGTGGAAATTTGTTAATTCTTCTATAATAGGTGAGGAAGCGTCTTGTAAGCCTAGTTGGAAAGGATAAGCCATGTAAGATATATAGAATTTAATCTATAATTTAACTTTGACAAAGTTATGTAATTTGTTTACTAATATCTCATTGAGAAAGACATAAAGGTTATGGTGCTGGCTTGAAACCAGTTTTAGGGGGTTCGAGTCCTTCCTTTCTTATTTTACTTTAACGAAGGTTGGTTCTTCAAATGTGTGGTATGGTGGTGGACAACCGTGAAGTCATTCTAGATTTGTAGATGTATGGTCTACGTGAAGTACTTCTCGTTTGGATGCAAAAGCTTCTCAAATCATGAAAATTATAATTAATACTGCTGTGAGTGAAATGAATGATCCTATAGATGAGACTGTGTTTCATGTAGTATAGGCGTCTGGGTAGTCGGAGTAGCGTCGTGGTATGCCTGATAGGCCAAGGAAGTGTTGAGGGAAAAATGTTAAATTCACTCCTACAAATATGATGGCGAAGTGTGTTTTGGCTCACATGTCATCTAGTGTGTATCCTGTAAATAGTGGGAATCAGTGTACGAATCCGGCTATGATGGCAAAGACGGCTCCTATTGAGAGGACGTAGTGGAAATGGGCAACTACATAGTATGTGTCGTGAAGAACAATGTCTAGGGAAGAGTTAGACAGTACGATGCCTGTAAGACCCCCAACTGTGAATAGGAAAATAAATCCTAGGGCTCATAATATTGCAGGGGATCATTTGATGTTTCCTCCGTGCAGGGTTGCTAATCAGCTAAAGACTTTAACTCCTGTAGGAATTGCGATAATCATTGTGGCTGATGTAAAGTAGGCTCGTGTGTCCACGTCTAGGCCCACTGTGAATATATGGTGGGCTCAAACAATGAACCCTAAGAATCCAATGGATATTATAGCTCAGACTATACCTATGTAGCCAAATGGTTCTTTTTTGCCTGAGTAGTAAGTTACAATGTGGGAAATAATACCAAAGCCTGGAAGGATTAGAATATATACTTCTGGGTGACCGAAAAATCAGAATAGATGTTGATATAAAATTGGGTCACCTCCTCCAGCTGGGTCAAAGAAAGTGGTGTTTAAGTTTCGATCTGTGAGAAGCATTGTGATTCCTGCGGCCAGTACGGGTAGTGAGAGAAGTAGCAGAACGGCAGTGATAAGTACTGATCAGACGAATAAGGGAGTTTGATACTGTGTCATAGCGGGTGGTTTTATGTTAATAATTGTCGTAATAAAGTTAATTGCTCCAAGAATTGATGAGACACCTGCTAAGTGTAGGGAAAAGATGGTTAGGTCTACTGATGCTCCAGCGTGGGCTAAATTACCGGCTAGTGGTGGGTAGACAGTTCAGCCAGTTCCTGCTCCGGCTTCTACTATGGATGAAGCCAATAGGAGGAGAAATGATGGAGGTAGGAGTCAGAAGCTTATATTATTTATTCGTGGGAATGCTATGTCTGGTGCTCCGATTATGAGGGGTACGAGTCAGTTACCAAAGCCACCAATTATTATTGGTATTACTATAAAAAAGATTATTACGAATGCATGGGCTGTGACGACTACGTTATAGATCTGGTCGTCGCCTAATAGGGCACCAGGTTGACCAAGTTCAGCTCGGATTAAAATACTGAGGGCTGTTCCTACTATGCCCGCTCAGGCCCCGAACAATAGATATAGGGTCCCGATGTCTTTGTGATTGGTAGAAAACAATCAGCGGTTGATGAACATAGGTAAAATGGCTGAGTAAAGCATTAGACTGTAAATCTAAGCACAGAGGATAAGGCCTCTTTTTACCAAGCCTTAAGGTGATAATCACATCGAATTGCAAATTCGAAGGTGTAGAGAACTGACTCTACTAAGGCTTCTCCCGCCCCCTTTCTGATAGGCGGGAGAAGTAGATTGAAGCCATACTAGGGTGTTTAGCTGTTAACTAAAAGTTTGTAGGTTTAAGTCCTACCAATCTAGTTGAGGATTTAGCTTAATTAAAGCAATTGATTTGCACTCATTAGATGTAAGATGTAGTCTTGCAGTCCTTATCAGAAGTTAAACTTTGTGGGTTTGCTTAGGGCTTTGAAGGCTCTTGGACTGATTATCCTAAACTTCTGTTATAGGAGTATGGGGGATAGGGGAAGTATTATAGTACTAGTAATTGCTAGTGGGGGTAGGATTCCATTATTTTTTGTGTAGTTCTGGTGGATATACATTTTGGAGTTGTTATTGGTTGGGAATGTGGTTAGTGAGGTTGAATAGATTAGTCGGGTGTAAAAGAATAGGTTGATTAAAGCGGTTATTGCTATTAGTGTGGCTAGGTAAAGGTTATTGTTTTTTAGGAGTTCTGTGATGATGGCTCATTTAGGCAAAAATCCTGTGAGTGGTGGTAGTCCTCCTGTTGATAGTAGAATTATAGCGATTATGGGTAGGGCTACTGGTATTTTGTTTCATATGAGTGATATGGAGGTGATTGATGTAAATGAATGGGTGTGGAAAATTAAGAATATAGGGATGGTTATGATGATGTAAATTGACAAGTTAAGGGTTGTTAGTGTTGGGTTGTAGGGTAAAATGGAGATTATTCAGCCCATGTGGGCAATGGATGAGTAGGCTAGGATTTTTCGTGTTTGTGTCTGGTTAAGACCATTTCAGGCTCCGATTAATACGGAGATAATGGCTGATAAAATTAGTAGGTTAGGGTTAATGAGTTCGTGGAATTGAAATAGGATAGATAGTGGGGCAACTTTTTGTCATGTGAGAAGGATAAGTCCTGTGTTGAGTTTAATTCCTTGTGTAACTTCTGGTAGTCATGAGTGGAAAGGGGCCAAACCTAGTTTTATTGCTAAGGAGATGAAGGTTATTGTTATGATAATATTGTTAGTTTCTGGTTTGAATGTTCATAGGCCTAGCTGTTTAAAGTTTATAATAATGGAAAGGAGAAGAATTATGGAGGCGGTTGCTTGTGTTAGAAAATACTTTGTTGCTGCTTCAGTGGAGCGTGGGTTTGAATAGTTGTTTATGAGGGGGATTAGGGCTAGTAAATTTATCTCTAACCCAATTCATATGGTAAATAGGTTGGAGCTTAATATTGTGATTAAAGGCCCTATTATAATAGTTATATAGATAATTATGAGTGTAATTGGGTTGATTAGTACGGGAAGGGTTTAAACCAACATTTTCGGGGTATGGGCCCGATAGCTTTATTAGCTGACCTTACTTTTAGAATGGGGTGTAATGGGTAGCACGGAGAATTTTGGATTCTCAAGTATAGGTTCAATTCCTATTGTTCTAGAAATAAGAGGATTTAAACCTCTATTATTTACTCTATCAAAGTAACTCTTTTTTCAGACATATTTCTAGGTGTAGGGTGGGATACTTGCTATGAAGATTGGAATAGAGATGTGTCACATGCAGAAGGCTAGGGTTAGTGGTAGGAAGTTTTTTCATAGAAGGTGTATAAGTTGGTCATATCGGAATCGTGGGTAGGAGGCTCGGACTCATAGGAAGAGGACAGTCAGTATTAGGGCTTTTAGTATGAAATTTGTTGTATAAAATTCTGGGTTGGTTGGGTTGTTATACGGACCTATAAATACAATTGTTGATAGGGCATTTATTAAAATAATATTTATGTACTCTGCTATAAAAAATAGGGCGAAGGGTCCGGCGGCGTATTCTACATTAAATCCTGAGACTAGTTCTGATTCCCCTTCTGTTAGGTCGAACGGTGCTCGGTTAGTTTCTGCTAGGGTTGAGATGAATCATATTATGGCTAGTGGTCAGGTTGGGACTAGGAGTCACAGTGGTTCTTGTGTATAGATGAGGGATTGAATTGAGAAGGACCCATTTATTAGGAGGACAGATAGAAGAATGATTGCTATAGTTACTTCATATGAAATAGTTTGTGCTACTGCTCGTAGGGCCCCGAATATTGAGTATTTTGAGTTAGATGCTCAACCTGATCATAAAATAGAGTACACTGAGAGGCTTGATGTAGCTAGGATGAACAGGATTCCTAAGTTTAAGTTGACTAGGGGGTGAGGTATGGGGAGTGGGATTCATAAGCTCAGGGCTAGTAATAAGGATAGTGTAGGTGCAATGATGAATAAGGTTGTAGAGGTAGCTAGGGGGCGTAGGGGTTCTTTAATGAATAATTTAACAGCGTCCGCGAATGGTTGTAAAATTCCGTAGGGTCCTACGACGTTAGGTCCTTTGCGCAGTTGTATATATCCTAGGACTTTTCGTTCTACTAAAATGAGAAATGCTATGGCGATTAGTACTGGAACTAAGAGCGTTAGGATGTTAATAAAGTACACTATTAGGGAGAGGATTTGAACCTCTGGGTACAAGGTTTTAAATCTTACGCAATTTCCTGGCTCTGCCACCCTAATAAAACCCTTGTCTAGGGTGTTGTGGAACAAACTTACTAAATTGAGATAATTTCATATATTAGTTTTAAGGCGCTTTAATTAAGGAGGCCTCATTTCTCTTGTCCTTTCGTACTGGGAGAAATAGTAAATAGATAGAAACCGACCTGGATTACTCCGGTCTGAACTCAGATCACGTAGGACTTTAATCGTTGAACAAACGAACCATTAATAGCTGCTGCACCATTGGGATGTCCTGATCCAACATCGAGGTCGTAAACCCTAATTGTCGATATGGACTCTTGAATAGGATTGCGCTGTTATCCCTAGGGTAACTTGGTCCGTTGATCAAATGAATTGGGTCAATTCGATTTTTGTTACTTTGACTTGTGGGTCTTGGTTATAATCGTTCGGAGGTTTGTTTATTCTCCGAGGTCACCCCAACCGAAATTACTGGCTTATGTGTTTTTGTTTGGTCCATTAGGGTGTTTGGTTAAGTAGATAAGTCAGCTAATTAAAGCTCCATAGGGTCTTCTCGTCTTATTGTGGTATCCCCGCCTCTTCACGGGGAGGTCAATTTCACTGATTAGAAGTAAGAGACAGTTGAATCCTCGTGGGGCCATTCATTCCAGTCCCCAATTAAGGAACAAGTGATTATGCTACCTTTGCACGGTCAGGATACCGCGGCCGTTGAACGTTTGTCACTGGGCAGGCGGTGCCTCCAATACTTTTTATGCTGGAGGTGATGTTTTTGGTAAACAGGCGGGATTCTTGTTTGCCGAGTTCCTTTTACTTCTTTTAATCTTTCCTTGCTGCACTCCTGTGTTGGGTTAACATTTTGTGTGTAGGTTAATTTTATTAGTGGGGTACTCACCTATGAGTGTTAACTAACAACGGTTATCCGGGTTGTTATAGGCTTGTGCTTGGAGAACAGTGTTCTTGTTACTCATGTTAACAGTGTCTCATCTATAAAGTAATAGATTAACCCAATTAGTATTTATAGGAATTCATTGAAGTTTATGGAATTAATAAACTTATAGTGTTGAGCTTTAACGCTTTCTTTATTGATGGCTGCTTTTAGGCCAACAATGGTTTAGTAGTTATAAGATTTATTCACTATAGAAGGTTGTTTCCGTTCCCAAAGAGCTGTCCCTCTTTAGGCTAAAATTTAAGATTACATTTTGGTTATTTCTCCTTGTGGTAATCTTAAAGTTGAACTTAAATTCTTTATTGGGTAACCAGCTATCACCAAGCTCGGTAGGCTTTTCACCTCTACCTAGGAGTCGTCCCACTATTTTGCTACATAGACGGGTTGGTTCCTTTGTACTGCTCTTAGGTAGCTCGTTTGGTTTCGGGATATCTAGCTAAAGGTCTCTTAGTTAGATGTTTTCTAGTTAACTCATTATGCAAAAGGTACAAGGTTTAATCTTTGCTTTTATGTACTTTTAAGTGTTCTTTCATCTTTCCCTTACGGTACTTTCTCTATCGCTCCTAGAAACAGATTTCTTTCTCCAATACTCTCTTTTGTCAAATGTTTTGTTTTATTAATATTAATAGTTGTGTTTAGTGTATGTTAGGGCTAGGCTTAGTTCATAATGTCCATTGAGTTGTGGAGTCTTCTGGGTGTAGGCCAGATGCTTTAATTAAGCTACATTATGGTTATTCCAAGCACACTTTCCAGTATGCTTACCTTGTTACGACTTATCTCCTCTCGTAAAAGCTTGATGAAATTATGTATAGTTTTCGTTTATTTAGTTTGAGGAGGGTGACGGGCGGTGTGTGCGTACTTCATTGCTCTATTCAATTAAGCTCTCTATTCTTAATTTACTACTAAATCCTCCTTTGTCCTTTAGTTTCATAAAGGGTAGCGTAATGTTCTTTTTAAGAAAATGTAGCCCATTGCTTCCCACCTCATTGGCTACACCTTGACCTAACGTTTTTATGGTGATTCTCTTGCTTACTTTTACTCCTTTTTAGGGTTTGCTGAAGATGGCGGTATATAGGCTGTATTAGCAAGGGGTGGTGAGGTATAGCGGGGTTTATCGATTATAGAACAGGCTCCTCTAGATGGATATAAAGTACCGCCAAGTCCTTTGAGTTTTAAGCTGTGGCCAGTAGTTCTCAGGCAAATATTTTTGTTTCTAAATTATTGAGGTTTAGGGCTAAGCATAGTGGGGTATCTAATCCCAGTTTGGGTCTTAGCTATCGTGCATAAGGTTCGTTAGAATTACTTTCGTCATTGGTTTTAGGTCCAGCGATGAATTTTCACATATTGGATGGATTTTAATTCTATTTTTTAGTTTCCCATTAACACGTTTTACGCCGGTAATAATTAGTTTGGGTTAATCGTATGACCGCGGTGGCTGGCACGAAATTTACCAACCCTTAGGGAGGCATGGCTTAGTCAAACTTTCGTTCATTGCTTAATTTTTATCACTGCTGGGTCCCGTGGGGGCGTGGCTAGGCAAGGCGTCTTTAGCTATTGTATGTACTTGATGCCCTCTCCTAAGAGTTAGGTTAACTCTGCGGGATTTGACACTGGTTTATGGACATTCGCATGTGTAATTCTGCCTCCAACTAATTATAAGGCCAGGACCAAACCTTTTGATGTTTATGGGATGCTAGCATCCATCTAAGCATTTTCAGTGCTTTGCTTTTAATAAGCTACATTAAC